TTGTAGATTGTATAAAAAGAGACTCATAAAAATTAATCATGTGCCAGGAACCAGATTTGAACTGGTGACACGAGGATTTTCAGTCCTCTGCTCTACCAGCTGAGCTATCCCGACCATTCCCATTCCCGATACCGCATCCTCATTTTACTAGATAACTTAGGTCTATGTCAATTCAAAGGGTATTACAAAGTCTTATCCAGGTGCTAGAATTTCTTGGATCTTCAAAAAAGGAAGACTTTGTCAGCTTCAGTATGAATAATGATATCGACCATGACTCGTTCAAATGGGGAGTCTTTGGTCAAAGACGGTCATTTGTACATGTATCATATATCACAAGACTTGTCATAAGAGACAAATCTTTCTCTCGGATCGGTTTGTAAAAGAGTAGGGTGAATAAGAAAGATAACGAATTTGAACTACTAACGAAAAAAAAGATAAGATAAATAGTTAATAGTTAAGGAGTCAAATGGGCTTTTTGGGGATAGAGGGACTTGAACCCTCACGATTTTTAAAGTCAACGGATTTTCCTCTTACTATAAATTTCATTGTTGCCGGTATTGACATGTAGAATGGGACTCTATCTTTATTCTCGTCCGATTAATTAGTTCTGCAAAAGAACTATCAGACTGTGTGGTGAATGCTTTGATCAATGAATATTCGATTCTTTCTTCAATACGGAATCGATTCACAACAATTTTTCCCTTTTTCATAGAAAAATACAGATTAAGGTCGTCATTAATCATTTGATAGAGTATTTCAGTACGTATACGTATGTATATACGTATATCCTTCATATTTTCGGAAGTTTCAATGGAAGGATTCCTCTACCAATGCAACACAGTCAATTCCATTTGTTAGAACAGCTTCCATTGAGTCTCTGCACCTATCCTTTTTTCACCTTCTGGGCCTTTGTTTGTTTTTGTAAAATAGGATTTGGCTCAGGATTGCCCATTTTTATTAATTCCGGGGTTTCTCTGAATTTGAAAGTTCTCACTTAGTAGGTTTCCATACCAAGGCTCAATCCAATTAAGTCCGCAGCGTCTACCAATTTCGCCATATCCCCTTTTTGTTTTGAGATTAGGATCTCATTTTTATTGAGATGTCGTTCTCTTTTTTATTTCATTTCTGCTGGAACCGTTGAATTCATTAAATACTGATTCCTATCTCGAAAAAGTTTTTCTCCTCTTTGATTTCTTGGCTATCTTCTTTCATCTTCTATAGGAAACCCGCACCCGCATTTGGTCCAATCAGAAACGATTCTATCATTTCTGTATCTGCAATTCAATATAGATGGAGATATACCACGTATATATGTCTCTCTTCTGCTCGTTTTTCCCATGCAATTTGGAATACTTGAACGGTCGATTCTTTTTTTCGTCTGAGCTTCCATCTTTACGAATCAAAGCGCAATAATTTCTAATTATTTAAAACAAATCATTCCATTTAGAAATAAAAAAGATATATATGATGATATGAAATAAAATATATAAGTGTAATAAAAAGACTTTCAAATATCATTTGAAAGGAAAAACGAAAATGATTTAATCTAAAAATAGATCGAATCAAATATTTTTTAATATTAAATGCTATACTATAGAATTGTACTATATAATTGTGATGTGAGAAAAAAACTAAAATTATATATCGATAGATTAATCGTTATATTCTATGGTCTATGGTAAGTATGAGTATTGAATATTTCCTTTCAATTCTATATTCTATTTTTTCGATAGTCATATTCATTATGACTAGCTAATAGGAATCGCCAAGAATGCAAATATAAGTATATTAATTAATAGCTAACAATAGTTTATTGAATCCCTATGCAGGTATAATTTATCTTATGTGAGCCTGCTTAGCTCAGAGGTTAGAGCATCGCATTTGTAATGCGATGGTCATCGGTTCGATTCCGATAGCCGGCTTTTCTCTATTTATTTTCTTCGAGTTTTTACATGATTGAGAATGCCCTTTTGAAATCCGAAATCAAATAATATTGAAAAATATATTTTTTATCTTATAGGAACTTACAACTATGCCATGAAAATAATCCCTTTTATCTATTTTTTATCTATTTTATCTATTTTTTATCTATATAGAATCTTTATATAGAATATATATAGAATATATATAGAATAGAAAGGTCTGGATATTTATTCATCTAATTATTCTTTAGAGTACAAGTACACTACTTCCGTAAACTTCGCTTCATTTATCATTTAGTTCAGTTTTAGTTTAGGTTTATTCTGTAAAATGAAATTTCATCAATAAGAATTCAATATAAATAAGAATAAGGAGTCTTTATGTCGCGTTACCGGGGACCTCGTTTCAAAAAAATACGCCGCCTGGGAGCTTTACCGGGACTAACTAATAAAAGGCCTAGAGCCGGAAGTGATCTTAGAAACCAATCACGTTCCGGTAAAAAATCTCAATATCGTATTCGTCTAGAAGAAAAACAAAAGTTGCGTTTTCATTATGGTCTTACAGAACGACAATTACTTAA